ATAGTCTCGATAGAAACTTTTAAAGTAAGAAGCACGAAGGAATTGCTCAATTTGGTTTTCCTGAATGCCAATCATAGAATTCCTTTCTGAGAGACCCTTACCCTATTTAGCGCGATTTCATTTAGTAGCTCATCAAATAAGTTCTATTTTCTGAAAAAATTTGCCTTTCCTTCCTTTTTTGTTTGTTCACTACTTTTTTTTATATTCATTTTTTATATTCATTAAATGAAATACGTAATAAATATTTAGATCGAAAAAAGGTTCTGATAAACCTGTAAAAAGCGGAACCAAAGAACAGTGATTGGTAAGACCAGTATAGTCATTTTTGAGGATCAAAAACGAGTATTATGCCGACACAAGAAAGGAACTTTACCCATTCCTTTCTTGTGTCAAAGACTAAGAAGACGAATAATGCTTTGCTTTAAATTCTTCCCGTGCTTATCTTATGGTTAGTATCCCGTGGAATTTTCGATTTGGTTTTCTTAGAAAGAATAGAAAACTATTGATACATTCTATGGCATTTGAATCTGACAATAATGACATAGTCGTGCAGCTCCAATTTGATTTGTCTTGAAAAAAAAAAGAAGGGATAAATTCAAATGGTATTCTTCATAATCTACTATGACTAGGAATGCGGTACAACTAATTACCGACCCCGGGTAGAAAAAGAATATAAAGAAGAAGAAAGTTGTTCATCATTTTTTTGATCATACATAACTTAACTGCCAACAAGAGTTTTATTCTTTTTACGAACTTAATCCTGATAAATCCGCGAATCTAGAAATTCATTTCAGACAATTGAACCTTCTCAAACTGTTTCTTCTTAAGAACCAAAAAGATTTGTGCCAAAATAACAGATGCCAAGAAGAACAAAAGGCCTTGGACACGTAATGGATCTTGAAGTACTACTTCTGCATCCCCTTGCCCAAACCCACCCACATTAGGATTACTCGTTAATGGCTGATCAAGTTTGATAGATTCGCCCTCTGAAACAAGAAGTTCGGGTCCTGAGGGGATTATATCAACCACTTGACGCCCATCCGAGGCATCTGTTATGGTTATCTCATACCCCCCTTTTTCTTTTCGTATTATTTTACTTACTATCCCAGCGGCTGTAGCATTATAAACTGTATTGTTACTCTTGCTCCCGTCGGGATAAATCTGTCCCCTTCCTCTATTTCCGCCGACATATATGGGGTATTTTAAGAAGTAAGCATCTTTATTAGTAGCGGGGTCCGGAGAAAGAATAGGAAAGGTTATTTCACTATATTTCTGGCCGGGAACGGGACCTATAACAAGAATATTTTTTTTAGTGGGGCGATAGCTCTGAAAAGACGGATTGCCTATCCTTTCTTTCATCTCGGGTGAAATACGATCGGGGGGGGCTAATTCAAACCCCTCGGGTAAAATAAGAACAGCGCCCACATTCAAACCCCCTTTTTTACCATTAGCAAGAACTTGTTTTACTTGCCTATCATAAGGAATTCTAACAACTGCTTCAAACACAGTATCCGGAAGTACCGCTTGTGGAACCTCAATATCCACGGGCTTATTAGCTAAATGGCAATTCGCACATACAATACGTCCAGTCGCTTCTCGTGGATTTTCATAACCCTGTTGTGCAAAAATGGGATATGCGTTTGAAATGGATGTCCGAGTTATGATATATATCATCAGTGATAGGGAAATAGATCGAGTAATCTCTTTCTTTATCCAAGAAAAGGTATTTTTCATTTGCATGGTCCAATGATTGATCCCGAAAATTTCTACAATAAGATTAGGTGGGTTGCTTGTATAGTCCCTATCCACAATTCTGCAATTCTGCTATTTACTGAAATAATTTTACTGGAATATTGGAGTAGGAGAAATCCTCGTACGGGTCGAAAGGGTAAGTCCGTCTTGAAACGTTTTGCTTATGTAAAATATTATCAGTCATTCATTGAATGATAAATCACTACAAGTGATGGTGATACACGATTTAAATAACGAAAAATCCAATATTTGAAAATTGTATCTAGAATGACTGGAAAAGTAGAAACAAGACCAGATATAATTTGATCGTTATGAGCAAATCCAAAATCTTTGTAGACATAAGCAATCATTAGTTCCCAACCATGGGGCGAGTGGAATCCGATACATAAATCAGTTAATAAAAGAATAGAAAAAGCTTTTATTGTGTCACTTAAGTTATATAGGAATTCTTGCATCCAAGAGTTAAGAATGAGAAGTTCTTTATTACCCAGAATAGAATAACCCCGGAAAATAATGAAACAGATTATATTTGTCGATAAGTGCAAAATTGTATGGATATGATCCTCATTGCGCATCTTGATCAAGTGGACCATTTCTTTGTGGATTCCTATACGAAGTGTTTGTAGATGTGCTTCCGGGTATTCGTTTATCATTTCGTCCAAGAGTAAGAGTTCTTCTAATTCTATGAATTTGTCTAGAATACTCTTTTCTTGCATATCAGTCAAAAAAGTTTCCGATTGCCTAGTATTCCACCAATTAGTAACCCAAGATTCAAGACCTTTATTAAATAAGAGGGAGATCCACCAGGGAAAAAAGACTATAGATGTAAGATATAGAAGCGGAAGAAATGCTTTTTTTTTTGCCATTTTTTCATCTTTGAATTTGACTTGTTAATGAACCCACCCCCTTCGACGAATCTCTGCGCTCTAATCTTTTTCTATCAACCATAAGTTCTATTACAAGGCCGCGAGCCTATGAATCTATTCCCCACTTTTTTTTTGTAATTCGGCGGTTAGTACTTGAATCTAGAAAGAATACAGAAATAGAATAAGAGCCCACTTCGAATGAAGAAATCATTTTTAAAATATTGTTTCCAGATACCTCAATTGATAAGATTCGAAGCTTTTTCAATGAATCCCAGAAAGAACCACCCACGTCAAGTAATGAATATTATTTTGATTTCGAGCCAAAGGAATCCCCTTTCGATCAAAATAGAAAAAATCCCATTTCGAAAAAAAAAAATGCGTCGGTTACCCACAGTAATAATCCAGGAAAAATGGAAATTGATTTTTGAAGAATATTGTTTTGATCACAAATGAGTGGAAAACTAATACATAAATGTTCTCGTTAGAAGAAATCCAACCCTTTCATGATTAAAAAACACAAAAGAAAAAAAAAAAAGAAAGCTCGATTGACAAAAAAAAAAAGAGAGAGAATTTACAAGATCTATATGTATCTAACGTATCAATTAATTCATATTGAAAATAAGAAGATCAATTCTTTATTCCGAAATGTTTTGATATGCTAGATGAACCCATTATTTCGATTTGTTACTTGTTTTTTAATGATTTTCGAACAAGAAAAGTTTTTTTTTCTCGCTGTTCCGCATACGTCTACTTTAGCTCGAATGCACGTTTTGAAAAAACTTTAAGCTATGCTAGAGCAAAAAAGAGAATTCTTGAATTGTTTCCCTACTGCGGAGAAAGAGTTTATTCTTCAGTTCAAGTAAATTTCAAAAAACTTCAATTGGTACGCGCAAGAAATAGGCCAATTCGGCAGCTTTTTGCTCAATTTCTCGCGGAGTCAAATTATCATCACTACGCGTCAAGGGAATGGCCCCCTGCCCTTTTATTTCCATATAAAGGACACGCCGAGCATAAATACCCTCTTTAACTTCAATTCTGATGGATTGAATATCTTTCATACGGAATCGTAGGAAGATACGACGATTTTTTCCAGGGAATCCCCAACGAAAAATACACACTATTCCTTCTTTTCTATCGAATCGATCATAGCCACTACCCACATTCCACGAAATTGTGCACCACAAATAAGAACTAATAAAGAGACCCGCTATTCCGTAGAAAGACATCACGATCCCCTGTGGAAAAAACTGGATTTGCTGAGAGGAAACTAAAGATATCAAATTCTTACCGAGATAACTGGAAGTTCCAACCAATACGAATCCTAATGAACCTAAAAAAAGGATAAAGGCCCAGACGAAATTACTTATTTTCCGAGACCCCACTATAAGTTCTATCCATATATGTTCTGATCGCCAACTCATACTAGATCCGGTTGCATTTTATTGGAATTTAGAAAATAGTCCAAATGGATTTGACTTTGCTTTTTTTGTTTCCGAAGTAACTCTCATCAACTAGCGCCATTCTGATGTACCCCTTGCGAAGTAATTCATCGAATTGCTTAGGGCTAAAATAATAACATCCAATTTCTATGATCTCCTATGGATATATCTACATATAGATGGATTGACTTTCTATTTCAGCTATCCGTCCCGATTCCGATGAAAATAGCCATAACTCATTTATCCATATCATATATTTAGCCATACAAAAGAAATCCTTCATTTCTGTTCGCAAGAAGCCGCATTACCCTACTATATTAAAGAGATATCTGTATTATCTATATCGAAGTCTTTCTTAATTGAAAAGAATAGATCAGGTTCGGACCCATTGGATCTAAACAATCTTGTTGTTTTCAACATGAAGAGATAAAGAAGCCATTGCAATTGCCGGAAATACTAGGCCCACTAAAGGCACAAAAATAGAGGGGAAGTCTGTCATAGAATGGGGTACCTCGATGGAATATTTGTACCTGTTATTGTTATAAAGATATCTTATAATAATTATAATTCGTATATAATTATACTAAGTATATCTAAGTGAGTATATATAATAAATAAGTGCAAGGAGTGTATAATTTAATAAATGAGACTTATTCATCTTCATCTTTCTACATGAAATACAAAAATAGATCTATGATAATCCATTCTTGTCGTTAAATTTGAATTCTCATTTTTATTTCCGTTTTGATTTTCTATTTCTTAGAAACAAATTCCCGAAAGATTCATTAGGATTCGATTCAACAACGTGGATTCTTAGTCAAACTAAAGATTTCTCGGGAGATATAGTAGAAAGATACTCTTTCTTTTCTATACAAGAAGGAAAAATAAAATTTATTTGACTAATTGGAATTGCGCTGCGCATTGCATAAGGATGCTTTTTTTTTTCGTCTTGTTCATAGGGGGTTCCTGATTAGTAATCAGGAATATTGATATAAAAAAAATTGTCCGCACGATTCTTTCTACAATTGACAAATTATTTTACTTTGATTCAGATAAACTCACTATTTCTTCACTACAAATAAACAAATTTCATTTAGGGCTCTACCGAAATAAATATTAATTATGAATATTCATTACTTGCAAATTCAAAGGAACAAAACCGTGAAAATTCAATAACTCACTCAAAACACCCTTTAAAAGATTGCGTGGTACAATTGGATCGAATAAGCCCTTATCGAATAAATATTCAGCCGTTTGTGAACCTTCAGGTACTTCAATATTCAATGTTTGTTCAATTACTCTTTTACCTGCGAATGCGATGTAGGCATCAGGTTCTGCAATAATGATATCCCCCAACATCCCAAAGCTAGCCGTCACACCACCCGTCGTGGGAGATGTAAGGATAGATACATAGAATAACTTTTTATTTGATTGATAATCATATAAAGCAGAAGATATTTTAGCCATTTGCATCAAGCTCAAACTCCCTTCTTGCATACGTGCCCCTCCGGAAGCACACACTAGAATAAGAGGTAAAAATTGATTGGTAGCATACTCGATCAAACGGGTGATTCTCTCGCCGACTACGGATCCCATACTACCCCCCATAAACTGAAAATCCATAATTCCAATTGCTACGGGAATACCGTTTAGTTGACCTGTGCCCGTTTGAACAGCTTCGGATAATCCTGTCTCTCTTTGATAAGAAGCAATACGATCTTTATAAGGGTCTTCCTCCGAATGAAATTCAATAGGATCCAGAGAAACCAGGCCTTCATTCATAGGAGCCCAAGTGTCTGGATCAAGCAAAAGGTCGATTCGATCTGAACTATGCATTTTCAAATGAGCTCCACATTGTTCACAAATATTCATTTTGGACTTAAAAAATTTTTTATAATTTAATCCATAACAATGTTCGCATTGAACCCATAAATGCCTATATTTCAATTTTCGAGTCGACTTGGTATCGGAATGAGTATCGGAATGAGTCAAATTTTCTGTATCCGAATCGGTATCGGAATGAGTATCGGAATCGGTATCGAAATCGGTATCGGAATTAGGGTCGAAATCGTAATTAGGATCGAAATCTGTATCGAAATCTGTATCGAAATCGGAATCTGTATCGAAATCTGTATTGAAATCGGAATTCGTTGAATTTTCTGTTATATTGAAATCAATAGTATTCTCGAAAGTTCTTATATTGGAGCAGCCCCCCTCATTACTATTTTCACTTTCACCCCAAATGTAACTATAAATGTAGCTCTCGCAGGAATTGTCACTACGACTTAAAATGGGGGCCTCAATACAGATTTGAGAACGAAGATAAGAGTCAATGCAACTATTAATGTGAGTATTCCAAAGAGAAATAAAATTCCAATAATAAAAAAAAGAACTCTCTAGTTCACTCAGGAAAGAGGGATCATTGTCAATCTCAAAAATTTTATTTTGAATATCAAAATAGATAGAATAAATATCCCTATTACTATCGCTAACTAAAAAGGTGTCATCAGAGATTAAATTCCGAATGTCCCTGACACCCACTAAAGGATCAACATTACTGTAACTAGAACTCTCACTCCAACTATGAATATTTTTATCTGTATCAGTTCTAACCGGATCTTCGCTTACACCGGTATTTTCAATAGGAGGCCCAAACCTTGCGATTGATTTACTTAGACCACGCCTGTATCCGAATTTCCCTTTAGACAACGTCGAATTGAACCACCATTTTTTCATAGAATCTTCTTGTCCCTATTTCCATGAAAATACAATAGATGAATAGTCATTCGATGAAAAATCATTTGAATATTTCATTTCATATCAGAATAAGCATATGGATCTAATCACAAGTACCAGGATGATTAACCACTAAAATGAGGAGTGAGAAAATAATGATTCTCTTTTTTTTGTTTGTGAGAACCTGGAGTCTTACTGCCCTATAACTATGGAGGATATGAGAGTTATGATGGAATATTATTATCCATTTTGATTAGTATGAATTCTTATTAGTATGTATGATACTATTTATGAATAAAATTCCATAAATATTTAATAGAGTTTTCAACTTAGAAATCTAACTAAATAGGGATTTCCTTCATCTTGTGTCAAATTCGAATAAAAAAGAAAGAAATCTTGCTTTTCTCTTATGATCTTATGAATCGTTTTTTTTTTTTTAATATCGTTTATTACTAATGGAATCCGTTTCTATTCCAACACGGAACGAAAAGGACAAAATACAGGATGGGTAGAAGAAATTGGAATACTTGACTCGATGCATGATCGGAAACTAAAGAATAGAAAAGAATACACCAATCCTAAAGATCCATGGGATTTGTTGTGGATCCAAGACAACAAACAATAGGAGCACTTGGATTATTCTTTTTTTTCTTGTCTATTTTCTATCTAGATCTCTATGTATTATCTATTTATAATAGACTCTTTGG